GTTATAAAATGTGGTGCGGGTTCATCTCTCTCGACCAGTTCAGGTTCAAGGGGAGGGCGATCGAGGGGACCCAGACTTAAGATCTCTTTCTTCTCTATGGCGGGAGGTTTCTTTCGTATCAAGAGTGTGTGTGTTGGGGAGGCCAGGGAAAGACGGATTGGATCGAGAGGCGATGCCTACTCTACTCGTTACCACTAAACGACGAAGCCAAGAGCGGAAGGAGGGACTTGAACCCTCAACCTCAGCCTTGGCAAGGCTATGCTCTACCATTAAGCTATTTCCGCCAGCGGGGCAACATCAAGCAGCGAAGCACTACTGAGCAATTCACGTATCACTTGAAACGGACGACTTCTGTTTTTCCGCCGGACCACACTCTTAACCTCCGATCGAGCTACGAGCACGAGTAGGTAGGCGGCTAGCTAGGGGGGAGGGGCTGCCTTTTCAATCAATCTCCGCCGCTCAGTGCCGCTATTGGTGCGAGTTGTAAGGAGTCTTGGTCTCGAGTCGAGCTGGGGCGTCATTTCATTCTCGTAACGGGAGTGAGTGCACCGCAAGATCAGACGAGTTACTCCCTCGCCTCGCAGCGGTGGCATCTGTCTTTTAAGTGAAGTCATTTCCTAAGACGGCTCCCCTTATTGATAATCCAAGCGGATCCGGGAGCAGAAACATGAGTGTTTGTATCTTTTTCAACAGGAATGCATCAACAAAAAAGCCCTTCCATATAGATCGTCGTGGCATGAACTTTGTCAAAAAATGAATTTATAGCTAACTCCTCTTCCTATTGATCTTGATTAGTTCCAGCTTGTTGAGAGTTCTCTTTTCTTTCTAGACCGGACCCTTAGACCGTCTCCTGAAAGACCTGCTTATCCCGCATGTGCTTTCGGAGCCCCCCACTCATTCAATCAATCACTTGCTTGTGATTGCAGCCATTCCCCGAAAAAGGGAGAGACGAGGGAATCGTCTGCTCCCGTTCATGTGACGAATCGAACATCGTTAGGTCCCGAATTCCGCGAACCACCGGACCTAGACCAAGATCTCCATTACGTCGTACGATATATCGATCCGAAGAACTAGTTGTAAGTCATCCATTCTGCTCCTATCTAAAGTGATGCTAGGCTGCTTCACGCGGGTGCGCTTCGCTCGGCCACATGATGAACATGTTTTAAGCTAACTGCATGTCGAGCGCTTAAGCGGAGCTTGTGGTCACTCGTTCCTCGCCTGTTCCAATCCTAGTAAAGAGCTTCAGATCCGATTCTACACTACATACGATATTCCATTCCGGCCCTCACTAGCTCTTCGCTTGGTTGTACAAAGAGCATGCCCGAGGGGGCTACTACGCTCACCGCGCACTTGCATCACCACCTGAGCTTCGCTACCGCTTCGCCCAGCTCCTACGCCTACCACGAATCTTGAATCATCACGTGGCTGCTAAAGCTAAGCTTCACACGGCCCTGAGGAAGCCAAAAGACCCTCTCACGGCCGAAGGCTCCGCAACACGTTGGAGAACTTTTAGATCCCGCCCTAAAACGCCCATTTTCCTAGAGTTCCGAAGTGATCCTCATTCTCACCGCAGCCTTCTTAAGCCAGCCGAAAGAAAGCCGGGCAAGAATCGCATTGGTAGTACGAAGGGGGAGCAGAATCGTATCTGGCAGTGGTTCTTCGGATCGATCACGGATTCTCGGCCCCGTCGTTTGGCTTCCACTCCAGTTGACCTCTCTTGTTCTCCCCCCCCTGACACAACCGGGTGGAGGACTCATGTAAACTTATTCCTGTAGGTCCCCGTTCAGGAAGGCATTTTTCACATCTAATTGGAACAGAGGCCAATCTCGATTCGCAGCAATAGAGAGCAGGAGACGAACAGACTTCATCTTGGCTACCGGGGCAAAGGCTTCCTCGTAATCTATCCCATATGTTTGAGTCAAGCCTTTACTAGCCTGACCCTTTCCTCCTTTCTCCCACAAAGCTTCCCTTCACAACCAGCCCCATATCCAATTAGTAGAGATCGAGATGGGGAGACTCAAAATGATACAAATGCGCATTTCCTCTCTGAATCGAGAGGTATCAGATCGAAGTAACATAGTCAGTCTCGGGACTGCCTTCCCTAATCGAATGTGAGGCCTAGGGATCCCTACAGCTAGTAGTCAGAGTCTCCCCTGCTATGTCTGTAGCAAGGTCCAGCGCTTTCCTTGCTTTTCTCTAATCTACGGGGATCGCTCTAAATAGCTTTTGTAAAGTATAGTTCCATCCACCCCCGATGCTTCCTCTTGTAGAATGAAAGCTTCTTAACCTCTGCTCTGAAACTCGGGCATTCCTCCGTCGGGCAATCGTGCCCTTAGCTTCTGTGCTTGCAGTCTGCCATAGAGGTGGGAGGGGGAGGAGGTTCAAACTAATCACCATGAAACTAGTACCCGTATGGCCCTTTTCTTACTTGGATGGGAAAGCCCCTATTCCCGATTCGATCAGTGATCGTATGGAATAGATTGGGCTGCTTCCTCGTTTGAGGCTGCCCGCTCCGTAGCCTATTGTCTTGGGAAAGTGGCCTTAGAGTGCTGCCTATCGTCCAATCTCATTCTTATCTATTCCACTGGCTGTGACAAAGACATATCTGCTAGAACGAGTACGGTCATAAAGTCTATTAAGAGAAGGATGCCTCACAATTGAAGTTGGTTGGAAAGACTTAGTCTGGCTATTACATCATCCGATGATGAGATCTCTTATCATAGATCGGACTCTTCCTCAAATAAGATATTAGCTGTGCCCGACTCATAAGTCATAAGGAGGCTAAGTCGCAGCAAGTGAATAAGTTATTACACTTCCTAATGATCATGACTCAAGCTTAGGCACCCGCTCGATCCGGTTTAAGAATCAAACAAACCTCGCAAATGGTTCTGCTGGACGGGATTTAACCTCCCTAAATGGAACAAGATTCCCACTTCCGAGTTGGATACGGAGCTTTGCCTTTCTATGGATTTCTATCTCCCTTCCGCTAATTGCTTACGAACCAGGAGGCTGGAAGGATTTGAAAGCATGCTACGTATTGAATTGAGTATTGAATGGAAGCGGTTTAGTTAGGTACCAGATGACGAGAAAGTCCTAACTTAACTAACGTAATGGGTTGTGTACCGGTTGAGGAGTAGGACCCGGCCCTTAGGCCGCGAGGATGAAAGCCTAGTACTTTCTGTCAATAGGACTTCCTCCTTATATATGAATAAGCGCAAGTTTCCCTTTTGAGAATTAGCTGAACTGCGCGTCGGAAGTATCTCAGGCTAGGCCTTACATCCTGATCCAAGCAAGCAAAGGAGGGAAGGGACCTCTTAGTTGTTTTTGTTCGTTTACCAAGTTCGGCATTAAGGCTTTGCTCTATTATCACGACATGGACTCAGGGACATTTTTTTTCAATGCCAAGGTGATGTTATTTCTGGGGAAAAAGAGTGATAGCTAGAAAGGAAAGGCAGCGAGACTGAGCCGCTGGTAGGATGGCACTATGCAGCTGGGAATGAGTTGAAACCAATGTAGGGGCACCCTTCCTGAAAGCATTTCCGAAATGCGAGAGGTTTGACAGATGACCGGCGGAATAGCATTCATTCATAGGTATCCTTTCTCTCGGTTATAAAGAAAGAATAACTTTCTATTTTTTAATGTATAAAGGAAAGATATTCATATGCCTCTCCGGTTCCTAAGGCGTAACCACGCGATCTTTACTTTAGGTCATCCGGTGGCGTGATTGTAATAGGTTTTTTATACATGTCTGGGCAGGTAGGATTAAATTGAACCATTAACTCAGCTAAGACAAGTGAGGTATGGTTAGCATCATTGGCGATAAGGCATTTTTCTCGTGTGATAGCAAAAGAGGCCTGTGGGGTCAGTGAAAGCTATAGTTCCTTTGATGTGGAAGGGCTTTCTCGGCAAGAGTGCCGTTATGGAGGTCTGTGGAAGTCATTCCAAGTGCTATGATGGGGAATAGATGGGGGAGGGCGTTGATTGGGTAAACTGGAAAGCTGAAAGGTGCTGGCGTCCTTACAGGATGAATCTGTATAGGCCCCTCCCTCCTATTCATTCAAAGTGGGCATAAATGAGTACTCTTAGGTATACGCACTCGATGCCTACGAAATGAACAAAGCATACGACTCGTCTAAGGCAGACGAGGCACGCAAACTGTTTTAATATTACGCTTTTTTTGTTATGCCAGCGATGTACGGACCAAAGCTACCATTCCAAATGCATAAAAGACAGGACCCCCGTCTCTTTGAGCTCTATTTTTCTGAAAAAGTTGTTGATGAATGAGTCGTTTCTGACTTAATTGAATAATAATTCAAAGTTTTTTTTAGAACGTAAATGATCTTCGTTTGACGCAAAAAGATGAGCTTCAAAAGACACGTTGGTCTGTCGCCTTCATAAGAGTAGGAATGATAGGTCAGTGCGCAGTTCTTTCATTCCCAAGTCAGCTAATGAAGGCTCGCCTGTCTTTGAGTGTGCTTTTGCGGAACTATTCTATTCATCTATCCCGTTCTCCTCCGTTCTGGCCCTGTCGTCACCTATTGAGAAAGCAGCCTCCGTCGCCTCTCGTTCTAGTTCGATTTTAGCTTTCCTTCATTGCCTTCACCCAGCCCTAAAAGTAGAGGAAGCGATCTTATTCATCTGATCTTGGGTTGGCCTTTGAGTTGCCTGATACCGGCTATGATCTAGCTCTTCAATGCCATCCATGCTTTCTGTTTGGTTTTTTAGTAATCCAAACAGAAAAAACGTATATACTCTGATGGTCAGCAGCGAAAGGAATGGATTTAGTACAATTGATATCTTAGGAAAAAGATGGACAAAAGTCTCGTTCAGTATCAATTGATGAATTGGCCTGTCAAGTAGGAAAGAAAGTAGGATAAGACAATCCCTTTTCTTTTATAGAAGGGCAGCAGCTTTCTCTTCGAAGAAGTTGTTGCAAGTTGTTTGACCGGATTCCTTCCCTCTTCTGAAAGCCAGTGAGTTAGGGATGGCAGTTAGTCAGC